GAAATTGAGAAAGATAAATATCTTTATTTATTTTATATGTTTATTTTCTGTATGCTTATAGTTAGGTTTTTTCTTTCAGATCAATAGGAAACATCAGAATATATCTTTTCATTTTCACGGGTCAAAGAACGAAAGATACTTCGACTATTTTTTTTTTTTATTTAAAATTTGAAAATAATTAAATACGATATTCAAAAAACAAAAAAATAATAGGAAACTTGAAATGAAAGTTTCTTTCCCACATGCATTCTCCATCCCATTGTCGGAACAAAAATATGGGATGCATAGATATAGAAATAGTTGGTACATGAAGCCACGATCCGATGGATATAGCTAAATCTTATTCGATAGATAAGATCGAAATTAATTCCGTTTTGGAATCAAAGAAAGATATTGAAAATTGCTTTGTGATTTGGAATCAAAGTTTTCCCTCTCTATGAAGGAAGAGAATAGGAAATTTATTCCTAGCTATTCCATAGATAGGAACACAAAAATGAAATTGGAAATATCGACAAATTTATGCAGAGTCTAAAGAAATAAAAAAAAGGTCAACTGTTCCAATTTCATTTCTATCAAATTTAAATATCAGAATAGCGGATATAGTCATGATTCAATAGGTCAGGTCCACTTACTTTTTCATTTGTTGATTTCGAATCTTTCCATTCCAATGGATTTGATTCCTATAATAGAAAATAGGAATATTTGGTGATTCCAGAGACGACTTATCTTATAATTATTCATTATAATGAATAAAAGTTCAACTTTATAACAACTGTATAACTATAATATAGTATAACTTATTATACTTATACAGTTGTTTACTTTTTACTTTAAAAATATCAACAAACAATATCTCTATTCCCCATCAAATATGATGCCCTTTTATGAAAAAACTAAAAATAAAGCCCCTTATCGGATTTGAACCGATGACTTACGCCTTACCATGGCGTTACTCTACCACTGAGTTAAAAGGGCACTTTTAGTCAATTCTTGACATAGTCACTATGTATATACATAGAAAATGTATCTATGTACATATATTACGACGGAAAGATCCTTTGAATCTAATTTTGAATTAGAATTATTAGTATTAGATTATATTGACAATTTCCAAAAACTGTTCATACTATGAACATAGGCAGTTGGGCATGTATGCCCCCATCGTCTAGTGGTTCAGGACATCTCTCTTTCAAGGAGGCGGCGGGGATTCGACTTCCCCTGGGGGTAGGGTACTACAAAAGGAAGTTGATCATGAATTATCAATAAGCCTAAAATTGAATTGATTCTTCCTGGGTCGATGCCCGAGCGGTTAATGGGGACGGACTGTAAATTCGTTGGCAATATGTCTACGCTGGTTCAAATCCAGCTCGGCCCAATAATTCGCTCATTCGCTATGAGATGAATATATTTGTCCTCTAGAAATGGCTGATACGCGGAATAAACGAGTCAAGTTTTCTGCTATATATTCTCTTATATACTTTCTTTTTTTATTTGTTTGCTCGATTTATTTGTTCCGGGAAATTTGTATCTAGATAATGATCTATATTTATATCTAGATCTTCATCTTATTATTAAGTATAAATACTTAATAATAAGATGAAGACTTCTTTTCTTTATTTCTTTATTGAAAGATTGATTCTCAATCGATTTTAAAATTTGAAATAAGGAAAAATTCCTAGTAATTCGTGTGGTTCTCACTAGGGTGCATATTCATGGGGATATTCAAATAGCACTTGCGTCTCTGTTCCAACACGAAAATTCTAATTAGAAATGCAATTTTTTGAATCAAATCATAAAAAAAATGGATACTCTATACCTCAGTTCCCGGGGATTGTAGTTCAATTGGTCAGAGCACCGCCCTGTCAAGGCGGAAGCTGCGGGTTCGAGCCCCGTCAGTCCCGACGGATCCAATACCCAATAAAAAAAATATATCAATTCATCTTTCCACTTTCTGGGAGATGGAAAACAATAGAATTTCACTCTCAATAGAGATTCTTATGATTTTTATTTCTTTTTTCTTTCCTTTGTCATTTATTTCTCATCAAACAAACCTGAAAATTTTCATTACTTCAGCTAGGACTGATTGCTGGGAGAGATATGTGGATTAGTTCTAGTATAATTTTTTATTAGTAAGATCCTATTTAGGATTCCAAGTACAAGAGATACCATATTGATTTGATTGGGTCTGGTTTTTCAATTTCTCGCGTCTATCTTATGGAATAGAGTCCCATATGCTTTTCGGGAGTACATACACAAATAGAATTCGTTTCTTGTACATCTTGTACAATAGACAATTTTTTCTTTTTTATTTTTATTATAGTTACCCTGACAAAATACTTTTCAGATTAATCCTATCTCTCCTTCTGTCTCCAATTTTGCGCCATCTCAATCATTAAGACTAACTAATTTCAATTTGAAACATTCTATCTCATTCAAATTGCACGTTGAACTTTGCCTATATGTGCCCTAGTACTAACCTAAGAAAAGAGGGGAGGATATTAATAAAAGAAAGATCAAAGTTGGTTTTTGAGGTTTTGTAACCAATGGAAGTGGAAAAGTGATCAGATGAGACTTCATCATATGATTGATTGTACAAGGAACACAGTAGGTTATGGAAAAAAAAGAATGATAAGTAAAGTAAAAGTAAAGGAATTCTTGATTAGATCAGGAATTCTATTTTTTTTGGATTCAGTATGGATAAAAGATCTTCCTATGTTATACTATTCAATTCGCGACGGCGAATTTATATGATAGCTCAGATATTGTTATTCATGATATTAATCCGATTCAATTACATTAAGATGTAATTCATCCCATTGAATTTACAGGCGAAATTTTTATCATCTCTATGGGATTAAATCCCGAGTTATTGCGAAGTAAAAAAAACGATGAGATTATGGAAGTAAATATTCTCGCATTTATTGCTACTGCACTCTTCATTCTAGTTCCTACAGCTTTTTTACTGATTATCTATGTAAAAACGGTCAGCCAAAATGATTAATTTGAATGAGACTTGACTTCTTTATCAATGATTAAAAAAATGGAAAGGATTCCAATTTCGTTTCTTAAATGAGATGAGCAGGCTAGAATTAGCAGTATTCGATGAAATTTGATAGTATGGTAGAAAGAAATATATGAATCTTTCTACCATACTATCTATTAGATTGGTGTTTTTTTGTAGTGTAGAAAGTTGTACTATATTCTATAAAGTAAAGAAAGTAAAAGTACAGACTTAATTTAATATAGATCAACCTATAATATGGATCTTCATACATGTTAGGTATATAGCGATCCCAATTCTATTTTTTTGCTACATCTATTTGATGGATTTGTATTGATTCTGATCAATCCGAAATAATCGAAAGGCAACTCTTACTTTTATTTTACAGTTTGAATTCCTAGATTTCCGATTATTTCAAATAGAAATCCGAGCATCCACCGAAAGAATCAAAGAAAGAAAAATGATATGGGTATGGCCTATATTAATATTAATAATTAATAAAAAATTAATACTTAATAAAAAAAATCAACTTAGTAATCTTTTTTTATCATTCCCAAGAAGTAAAGTAATTGATTGACTGGTTGATAGATGATCCAAAGAGTTCTATGATATGGAAACTTCTTCGAATAGTAAACCTCATAAATTTGTAAGTTTAATACGAAATGAGTCGATTTTCGAAAATAATAAAACAAGTGATAAGTGCCAAATATGCGACTCGCCCGAGTCAAGATCTTATTATGTGTATATCTTGTTGAACAACTACTATGTCTATGTTCTTTCCTCTAGAAAGTACGTATACCCTTAAATTAAATTAATAACAGAACGGCTTTTTCTTGGATGAGGAAAACAAAAGAAAAGGGGTCTGTTGTTCCCCACTGTCCTTGGATAAGAGTCCGTTCGGCGAAATAGAGAATTTAGGAAAAATTCGTTTGAAATAAATTTCCTATCATCTCTATCTCCTTTCAAAATAGAAACACGGGAATTATTGAAATACCTCTTTGATTGACATTTTTATCTTTTAAAACACTTTGCGGAACGATCTACAAAACAATTGATACAGTTTGATTCCTCAACTCAATTAGTTAAGTAGTCTTTCTAGAGTCCACTTCTTCCCCATACTACAAGTGAAAGGGAAAATGTAAAGACTACCATTAAAGCAGCCCAAGCAAGACTTACAATATCCATGTGAATTATGTCCCCTGTCTCTATGAATATGAAGGAATTATTCCATTATTGTTCACTAATAATAGTGAAATCAATGGTACAGAGTCAAAAAAGTATTTTTATTTCGGACTATTAATTTAACGAACCAATCCAATATCCAATAAAGCCACATACATATAACAAATTCCTATACGATTTTTAACAGTCTATTCCACTCTTGACCGGTGGAAAAGAATTTGGAACTTTTTTTATTCTATTTCTATAAAATTAAATAAAAATAAAAGCCAGTTATCCAATCGAATATTAATCGAATACCCGAGTAATCAGAGACTCCTTTGATTTGAGTTTGTATACAAAATTTCGTTTTTCCACAATTACTAACTACTAATTAGTTAGATATCACCTCCGGCTATCCAATCGAATTCAAGGTCCAGTCAGTAACCAACCCACTAGTAGTGGAAGGTCTATCAAGACTTCTTAATTCTCTTCCACTACTTATACTTACTATAATCTTTCCTTGAATCCTAGGCCCAAGGATTTAAAAAACTTTCACTTTTCATTTGAGAACCCCAGATGCTTAGAATCAAGTACGTATCAAGAGACCCCGGCTTCTCCTTCGGCTGGGGAACAAGTCGGCGAGTTATAGATTATATCAGTCAATAAGGGATTTCGAGTCTTTTATTAATTAGAATCAGGCGACACCCGGATTTGAACTGGGGAAAAAAGGATTTGCAGTCCTCCGCCTTACCACTCGGCCATGTCGCCAAAACGATACAAAATAGATGAAAATATTACCTCTTTGGGATGGATTACAAAACTTCTTTTTCTTATTTAT